TTTCTTCTTTTGGGTTTCATCAAAAAAATACAAATGATCTTGAACTACAGCATCTGACCATATATGTATTACAATTAAAGAAGGAGGATTTTCAATGCGAGATATAAAAACATATCTCTCCACAGCACCTGTGCTAACTACTCTATGGTTTGGGTCTTTAGCGGGTCTATTGATAGAAATTAATCGTTTATTCCCAGATGCTTTGTCATTTCCCTTTTTTTAATTCTAGTTATCGATATGCAAAAAAAATGAAGAAAATTTGAGATACAACTCTACGCGACTAAAACTTCGCCCCCTTTTTCAGTTTGTTAGGAAGGAAAGAGAAAGAAAAAGTGTATTGAATCTTGGCAAAAATCCGGTGGATCTAAGATCCCTTTTTTTGGAACAGAAATGGAAAAGGGGACCAGCCTAAAGCCTAAAGTAAAAGTTCCACAAAACCATAGCATGAAAAGAAGATACTTAAATGAAATACTGGGATTAGGATAGGAATAATTGATAGTTAGAAAAAATTGTATTACTTATATTATTACTATAGACTAATATTTGATAGACTACTATTTTTATTTGATTACTATGTAACAGTTCTATTTATTAATTAATAGGAATTAGAATTACAACGAAATCTTTAGAAATGGAATTTCTAGTTAGTAATTTCTATTGATTTTTTATTTTTTTGTTCTTTTCGTATTCTTCGGTTCGGGTCGAAAATAGAAGAGTTTAAGTCGATCCAAAATTCAAAGGAGGTTCATGGCTAAGGGTAAAGATGTCCGAATTAGAGTTATTTTGGAATGTACCAGTTGTGCCCAAAATGGTGTCAATAAGGAATCACTAGGCGTTTCTAGATATATTACTCAAAAGAATCGACACAATACACCCGGTCGATTAGACTTGAGAAAATTTTGTCGCTATTGTCGCAAGCATACGATTCATGGTGAAATAAAGAAATAGATCGAACGAAACGTGTGTATGATCTTTCAAAGGAGCAGAAAAAGGAAGAACTTAACATATAACATATATAATATACAAATATATCAAAATACAAATATATAAAATAAATATAAAAATAAAACCTATTTCGGTCGGACCTGAAATGAATAAAGAAATAGAATTTTAGAGCTAAGGAATAAAGTATGGATAAATCCAAGCAACCTTTTCGTAAATCCAAGCGATCTTTTCGTAGGCGTTTTCCCCCAATTGAATCGGGGGATCGAATTGATTATAGAAACATGAGTTTAATTATTCGATTTATTAGTGAACAAGGCAAAATATTATCTAGACGGGTGAATAGATTGACCTTGAAACAACAACGATTAATTACTATTGCTATAAAACAAGCTCGTATTTTATCTTTGTTACCTTTTCTTAATAATGAAAAACAGTTTGAGAGAGCCGAGTCGATCCCTAGAACTACTGGTACTAGAACCAGAAATAAATAGATATACTCTTCCATTGCTTCAAAACTCCAATTCGAACTCAAGCTCAGATTGATGTTTTGTTCAAAAAAGCCTCAAATCCAGATTTGATTGTTGTGTTACAAAAAACAACAAATAGGGGAAGAAGAAATCTTTTTTTTTTTTTTAAGATGTTCGTTCATTCCTACTACTTATCTTAATTGATATTTATTCTATCTTCCCGGAGTCTATTCTCCGGGGGGATTTTTTTTTTCAATCATTTTTATTTTATATTTTATATAACTTTATTTTATATAATATTTTATATAAATATATAATAGAAATTGAGAATCTCTTTTATTTTATAATCTTATTGGAAATCATGTAAAGACAATTCTTATTTGATATAGCTATTTGCGCAAGTATTTTACGATTAAGAATCAATTGTTTCTTGTATAGATTGTGTATAAATATACTATAACTATAGAATACCTTATCCTCACGAGTTACTGCATTTATACGAGTGATCCACAAACGACGAAAGTCCCTCTTTTGTCTGCCCCTATCTCGATGAGAAGAAACCAAAGCTCTCATTTTCTGTTGAGTAATAGTTCGAGTAAGTCTTGAATGGGCCCCTATAAAGGTTGATGCAAATAAACGAATTTTTGTTCGACGTCTCCGAGCTATATATCCTCGTCTAACTCTGGTCATTGAATCAAATTAAACTTTAATGAATAACTAATTGATTTCTATTCTTTCAGTTATCCTTTTATCCCCCGGTTGATTAATAACAAAACGGATTATTCCAATATATAAAATATAAATTCCAATGGCTTTTGCTACTATGACCTTCCCAACCACGATTTTTTATTCATTCCTGGTAAAATACCTGGAAATAAGAAATTCTAGCGATACTAAAATAAATAAAAGAAACAAAATAATGGGTTCCATCGTTTCTATGGTTACTTCGTAAACGGTGAGGTCCTCTCTATACACCGGAGCCCCTTCTTTCATTTAATCAAATGGTATTGTGAACTTGTATAGTTCACACTCTTTAGCTCTACCAATCAATTATCAATTATACAGTAATAATTTTTTCACAAAAAGGCTATCTATACAGTGACGGCATTTAATTATGAAAGTTAGCTAGGTAGCTGACCTTGTTAGTCCGTTCTTTCAAGAATGGGAACATACCCTTTTTGCTTCTTAATAGTACTATTTCCCCCGCTTCATGGATAACTTTATTTGCTAACAATGGGGGGGTTGCTTCTCATCTCAAACAAATTGAGATGCTTGGATTTGCACCAACGAAAACCATAAATTTGATACACACAAAATATAGGTATATGAGAGATCTTTTTAGTTTTAGATAGTAAATTATTTTTTTCCACTTCACTCTATGTATCCTATTCATTGGTATTGGTGATTGGTACTGTATTGGAAAAATTGTTTCATTTCTTTGAACTCATGATCTAAACGAGTCGCACATACACCCTAGTACATGTTCCCCGACGCTGCGGACATCCTCGAAGAGCGGGGGATTTCGTCATATTTCTTATTGGCTGTCTTGTGTTTCTAATAAGTTGTTTAATTGTTGGCATGTCGTATCTATATAATAGAACAGGTTGGTTTAGATCGATCTTAACCCGATGGTTGATGATTATGAATTATTTGCATGCAATATCCAATCACGGAAAATTCGACTTATGGTTTGAAATGGAATCGTGTATTTATACGGGATCCCCAGTATTTTCGTTTTCGATCGCTACAAGATCAACAATTCCATGAGCTTGGGCTTCTGTTGCTGACATAAAAACATCCCTTTCCATGTCTTCGGATATAACCCATAAAGGGTTGCCCGTTCTTTGTACATAAACCTTTGTGAGGGTTTCACGAAGTTTCAGTAGTTCTTCCGCTTCCAAGATAAATTCCCCTGCTTGCGCCTCATAAAAAGAACTAGCAGGTTGGTGAATCATAACCCTGATAATATTTATATAAAATCGTGCATGCACAGTTCTTCTATTTCGCACGATTGGGCTAAATCTAAAGTAAGGTATAAAAAAAAAACACACAAAAATAGAATTGAACAGCCGTACGGGCGTTTTTTGTGCATTGCATACGGCTCTGCAATGGAATTTCTTTTTTTCTCCCTTCTCTTCTATTCGATAGAATAAATATAGAAGAAACAAAAAAATAGAATCCATCCGATTCAGATCGTTGAATGATCCATTTACCACCCTTCTTTTCATATCGTAAGAGTAAAAAAATACTATGATGGTTCTGTTGCTTTCTATATTTATCTCGTCTGTGATTTAGCAATCCCAAAGTTTCTTTTTAATACGATCAAATAAGGAAAAATGATCTTTTTTTTTCATTTTTTTACTCTTCTTCGTAACATAAATATGAGAAAGAGACTTCTGTTGTGGAAGAAAAGTTGTTTGTAACGCTGAAATGTACTCCCGACACATAAGATCGGAAATAACCTTTGTTTCATACTACTATTTCGATACAAAATCTTATGTTAGGAAAAACAATAAAATAATAGTTTGTTCATACCGAATTTGAAGTGCCATGCTATTGTTACCTATTATTCATATTCGATACGGCGAAGGCCTAGTCTTCTTCTTTTTTTTTTCAAATCAAACTCATTGGCGCCAAGCGTGAGGGAATGCTAGACGTTTGGTAATTTCTCCTCCGACCAGAATGAAAGATCCCATTGAAGCGGCTAATCCCATACATATTGTATGTACATCAGGCGAAACAAATTGCATAGTATCATAAATGGCTATTCCTGGTATTACCCATCCGCCGGGGGAGTTTATAAACAAATAAAGATCCTTAGTATTATCTTCTATACTGAGATATACCATGAGACCCACAAGTTGATTTGATATCTCGCTATCAACTTCTTGACCTAAAAAAAGTAATCTTTCTCGATAAAGTCGGTTGATTAGGACAAAATTTTATCCCTTAGGAACCGTACGTGCATTTTTAAATGCATACGGTTCGAAAAAATTGCGAAAAAAGAATCAATGTGTCGATTCCAATCCTATCTCCCTTTTTTTCTAACGGATTTCCGCTTTTCTAACGGAGGGGTTTGTTTTTCTTACATGAAAAAAAACATGAGTTTTGATCCCTTCCCTAAAAAAAAAAAAAAAATTTACTGAACTTATTGAATTAACCTCTCATTGATGTATTGTTTCGTCGAGATTCAAATCACGATGTCATTTTCTTGTTCCCGAATGGGCCCTTTCAATTCTTTTCTTTTAGGTTCATGTTCTACTCCGGGGAAAGATCCATCCGAATTCTATTCGCACATATAGGGCAAATGATCTCAGTACCACTTCTTTTTGCTACGACTTTTTTCAATTCATTTCATGCCTCCCCCAAAAAACTATTTGATGTATTCATCATACTGGTTGGCATGACATTTTGAGGTCGTCCCTAGAATTAAGATTAAGTATTAAGAATTTTCTATGCTACAAGCGGGAATTGTGCATATATTACTACTATCAATTTGGTATTTTCTAAACGGAGCCTGGATACTTTATTTGATTAGTCCAAGTCAACCATAAATTCTTCTAATTGATAATATTTATCCTCAATAGAAATTGATCTAATTGCACTTCACGCTCCGAATGATTGATTCTTCAATCAATATTTCTTGGGCGAAATAGAGGATATCTCGATCGGGGGAGAAAACGGGGAAATCCCATATGACCCAATATGTCTGACAAGTCGCACTATACGTCAACCCAAACTGCATCTTCCTCTCCAGGACTCCGAAAAGGTACTTTTGGAACACCAATGGGCATGAAATTCAAGAAAAAAAATTAAGTACTATACTTCACTTTAATATGGAAACGTAAGAATGGGGTTTATTGTCCTTATCATTATCATTTTTTTCTGTTTATTCTATTTTATACATAAATTGGAAGGGAGGGTTTTTAGAGAAAGATAAAATAAATAAAAAGTTTAATGAAGGGATCGATCGTTCGAATAATAAAAAAGTATCCATGTATCTGTTCCCCAAAAAAGGGACCCATGCTCCCATTGCGTATTGGTACTTATCGGGTATAGAATAGATCTGCTTCTCTTTGTTCTTACGAACAGAATTCTTCCGTTATTTTCAATAGAATAAACAGTAACCTTTTCCCATACGAAATCCTCTGAAAAGGTTAGGTACATAGTATATTCCAATGCGATAAAGTTACATAGTGTCTATTTTTCTTTGATAAAGGGGTATTTCCATGGGTTTGCCTTGGTATCGTGTTCATACTGTTGTATTGAATGATCCCGGTCGATTGCTTTCTGTCCATATAATGCATACGGCTCTAGTTTCTGGTTGGGCCGGTTCGATGGCTCTATACGAATTAGCGGTTTTTGATCCCTCTGATCCGGTTCTTGATCCAATGTGGAGACAAGGTATGTTCGTTATACCCTTTATGACTCGTTTAGGAATAACCAATTCGTGGGGTGGTTGGAGTATTTCGGGAGGAACTGTAACGAATTCAGGTATTTGGAGTTATGAAGGCGTGGCAGGGGCGCATATTGTGTTTTCTGGCTTGTGCTTTTTGGCGGCCATCTGGCATTGGGTGTATTGGGACCTAGAAATATTCTGCGATGAGCGTACGGGAAAACCCTCTTTGGATTTGCCCAAGATTTTTGGAATTCATTTATTTCTCTCAGGATTGGCCTGCTTTGGCTTTGGCGCATTTCATGTAACAGGCTTATATGGTCCCGGAATATGGGTGTCCGATCCTTATGGACTAACAGGAAAAGTACAATCTGTAAGTCCAGCATGGGGCGCGGAAGGTTTTGATCCTTTTGTTCCGGGAGGAATCGCCTCTCATCATATTGCAGCGGGTACGCTGGGCATATTAGCGGGCCTATTCCATCTTAGTGTCCGTCCGCCTCAACGTCTATACAAAGGATTACGTATGGGCAATATTGAAACTGTACTTTCTAGTAGTATCGCTGCTGTTTTTTTTGCAGCTTTTGTTGTTGCTGGAACTATGTGGTATGGTTCAGCAACTACCCCAATCGAATTATTTGGTCCCACTCGTTATCAGTGGGATCAGGGATACTTCCAGCAAGAAATATATCGAAGAGTTGGTGCCGGACTAGCCGAAAATCTGAGTTTATCGGAAGCTTGGTCTAAAATTCCCGAAAAATTAGCTTTTTATGATTACATTGGTAATAATCCGGCAAAAGGGGGATTATTCAGAGCGGGTTCAATGGACAGCGGGGATGGAATAGCTGTTGGATGGTTAGGACATCCTGTCTTTAGAGATAAAGAAGGGCGCGAGCTTTTTGTACGCCGTATGCCTACTTTTTTTGAAACATTCCCGGTAGTGTTGGTAGATGGAGACGGAATTGTGAGAGCAGATGTTCCTTTTCGAAGAGCAGAATCAAAGTATAGTGTTGAACAAGTAGGTGTAACCGTTGAGTTCTATGGTGGCGAACTCAATGGAGTCAGTTATAGTGATCCCTCTACTGTTAAAAAATACGCTAGACGTGCACAATTAGGTGAAATTTTTGAATTAGACCGGGCTACTTTGAAATCTGATGGTGTTTTTCGTAGCAGTCCAAGAGGTTGGTTCACTTTTGGGCATGCTACGTTTGCTTTGCTTTTCTTTTTCGGACACATTTGGCATGGCGCTAGAACCTTGTTCAGAGATGTTTTTGCTGGTATTGATCCAGATTTGGATGCTCAAGTAGAATTTGGAACATTCCAAAAACTTGGAGATCCAACTACAAGGAGACAAGTAGTTTGATACAAGATTGCTCCGGTATCTTTCGCCTCTATTTTTTTTGATAGGGTACCCGAGAAATATTGACGTGAATCACCTTCTTTCCTTTGATTCTTTCCCTTTACCATTTGACCATATGGTTATGGTAAATGATCCAAAATGAATAGGTATGAAAGCTATAATTGTAAAGTAAACCACGATCGAATCTATGGAAGCATTGGTTTATACATTCCTTTTAGTCTCGACTTTAGGGATAATTTTTTTTGCTATCTTTTTTCGAGAACCACCTAAGGTTCCGACTAAAAAATGAAATGATTTTTCATTATTTCAACTGAAGTAATGAGCCTCCCAATATGGGAGGCTCATTACTTTAACTAGTCTAGTCACCGTGTTCCTCGAATGGATCTCTTAGTTGTTGAGAGGGTTGCCCAAAAGCGGTATATAAGGCGTACCCCGTAAAGCTTACAAGTAAACCAGATATGGAGATGGCGACTAAGGTTGCTGTTTCCATTTTGAGAGAATTTCAAGATCGCAATGGATCTACGATAAGATCGTTTATTTACAACTACAACGGAATGGCATACAAAGTCAACAGATCTCAACCAATGATTAAATAAGATTTATGGCTACACAAACCGTTGAGGGTAGCTCTAGAGCTAAGCCAAAACCAACTGCCGTAGGGAGTTTATTGAAACCATTGAATTCAGAATATGGTAAAGTAGCTCCGGGCTGGGGGACTACACCACTTATGGGAGTCGCAATGGCTTTATTTGCGATATTCCTATCTATTATTTTGGAAATTTATAATTCTTCTGTTCTACTGGATGGAATTTCAATGAGTTAGGTTCATAAAAACTATAGATATATAGCCTTAGTTTTTCAATACAAAAAAATGACTTAAGACTCGGATTGATAGATCGTTCTGGTAGTTCGACTGTGGAATTTCTTTGTTTCAGTATTTCCGGAATATGAGCGTGTGACTTGTTATAATTGATCCTATTGATAATACAGAGAGTGGTCCTGTCATCTCTATCAAGATGATTCTATCCCGTCGGATATTTATCCTAATATCTGGAGCACGGAATATATAGAATATATCAAGAAAATAAATATTGAAACTATGATTCATATCTACTATATTAGACTTAGACCTCGTAACCGGACTCAAAAAAAATTCCAATGGGTATTTCCTAATTCCTAAATCAAATGATTTTTCTTTAGGCTTATTCATTTTCATTTTGTCCGAAGGACAACTCTTTCTCTAGATTTTTTTGAGTCATTACATCCACTCATTGACTAAGTGATGATCAAACGGTTTTGACTCAGAGAACCTTTGAGTTTAGCTTGGGGCTAAATCTAAATCATCGTGGTTCTAGTATGAATCTGAGGTTTGAATTGATTCATAGGGTCTCAACAAGAGAATTCCTATCATATAGTAAAAAAAGAGTCATCTCCATTACGAAAAAAAAAAAAAAAAAAATGAAATAAAAAAAAAAATAAATAGGAAAGAGAAGATTCAAGAGGCCTATAACGATCAGCATAAAGAAAGGCAGATGAGCTGACTTGAGATTTTTTAGCATTATCATCACAAAGAAGAGATTCGGATTTTTTTGACTTCCTGTCTTTGGGACAAATTGAATATTGAATCAAGCGACTAAGAAGTTTTGAACTTTATATTACATATCCGTTGAACCCAGTATTTGTGTGTTTTTGTTTGAGCCGTACGAGATGAAATTCTCATATACGGTTCTCGGGGGGGGGGTCCTCTTGGATTACCTATCTCAATAAAGTCTATGATTGGTTCGAGGAACGTCTCGAGATTCAAGCGATTGCAGATGATATAACTAGTAAATATGTTCCTCCTCATGTCAACATATTTTATTGTCTAGGAGGGATCACACTTACTTGTTTTTTAGTACAAGTAGCTACGGGTTTTGCTATGACTTTTTACTATCGTCCAACCGTTACAGAGGCTTTTTCCTCTGTTCAATACATAATGACTGAGGCGAACTTTGGTTGGTTAATCCGATCAGTTCATCGATGGTCAGCAAGTATGATGGTTCTAATGATGATTCTGCACGTATTTCGTGTCTATCTTACGGGTGGATTTAAAAAACCCCGCGAATTAACTTGGGTTACAGGCGTGGTTCTGGCTGTATTGACTGCATCTTTTGGTGTAACTGGTTATTCCTTACCTCGGGACCAAATTGGTTATTGGGCAGTAAAAATCGTGACAGGCGTACCGGACGCTATTCCTGTAATAGGATCACCTTTGGTAGAGTTATTACGTGGAAGTGCTAGTGTGGGCCAATCCACTTTGACCCGTTTTTATAGTTTACATACCTTTGTATTGCCTCTTCTTACTGCCGTATTTATGTTAATGCACTTCCCAATGATACGTAAGCAAGGTATTTCGGGTCCTTTATAACTTTGGAGATTTTAAAAGTATAGAGAATAGAGAAGACGGATCACATTGTAATTTCTCATATAGCATATCGGGGAGGACAAATAGTATTTTTTTTAGTATTTTATTGCTACAAATATGGATTATTGAAAAAATAAGACATTTTTTTTGGATACTTCTCTTCAACTCTGAAGTATTTTTTATTATTTGATACAAATAGTTGAAGTGGATTCTCCGAAGAGAGGATGGATTATGGGAGTGTGTGACTTGAACTATTGATTGGGCCATGCCGATATATGATTTTATCCGCCACGTTGGAATTCACAACCACACGTGTCTCCGCATCCAACCACCACGTAAATCCCCCTATGTAGCATAGGATAGGCCGGTTCGCTTGAGGAGAATCTTTTCTATGATCATACCCGAATTATGTTATGCATGAAAAGGCTCCG